ACAAAGTTTTATTTTGGCTTTAAGAATTAAGTTTTATTTTTTAATATATGTAAAAATTTTTAAATAATAATTAGCAGTATTAAGTTTTAATTATTTAAGAAATTAAGAATTAGAAATAATATTTAATATAAACTAAATTTGTGCCAGCAGTTGCGGTTATACAAATTATATAATTTAATTGTTTTAATATTAATTAATTTAAATTTAAATTTTAAATATAAATTTATTAAGTGAAATTTTAAATTTTTAAAAAATTTATTTTAGTTAATGATTTAGTAAACTTTAGAATTAAACTAGGATTAGATACCCTATTATTTAAAGTGTAATTTATATATTAGATTAGTATTAGTTATGTTCTTGAAAATTAAAAAATTTGGCGGTATTTTAGTCTTTTCAGAGGAACCTGTTTTATAAATGATAATCCACGATTTTATTTACTTATATTATTAATTTGCATATCGTCGTTATTAAATATTTTTCAAGAATTTTAATATTTATAATTTTTAATTTGAAAATAATTCAGATCAAGGTGTAGTTTATATATAAGTAAAAATGGGTTACAATAAATATATTTATGGAATATTATTTTTAAAGTAATATAAAATTGGATTTGAAAGTAATTTTAATAAATTAATTAATTTGATTTAGCTCTAAAATATGTACATATTGCCCGTCGCTTTCATTTAAAATGAAATAAGTCGTAACAAAGTAGATTTACTGGAAAGTGATTCTAGATGATCAAATTAAAGCTTATTAAGCATTTTAGTTACATTAAAAAGTTAATTGTTAAATCAATTTAATTTGATAATTTTAAATTTATTTAAATTTTTATTTTGATTTTATTAAAAGAAATATATTTTATTTTATTAATTTTATGAAATAATTTAATTAATGATAGTTTATTGTATTGTGAAAGAAAATTTTATTTTTTAATAAAGAAAAATTTATTTTTTGTACCTTGTGCATCAGGGTTTATTAAAATAAATTAATTATTTAATAATCTCGAATTTAAAAGAGTTAAAAATTTATTATTTTTATTGTAGAATAAATATTTTAAATAAATTTTTAGTAATGAAATGTTATTCGTTTTTAAATATATCTAGTTTTTTAAGAAAAAAATTTAATTTTTTAATTATTAATATTTATTTAAATTTTTAATTTAATATTAATAATTTTTAATATTTTTAGGGATAAGCTTAAAAATAGATTTTTATTAAAAAATAATGAATAAAATATATTTAGGATTAGAAATTTCCAAAATTTTTAGTATGTTATAATTAGTTTTTTGAAAATATTATTTTTATTTTTTATAAATTTTTTATTAAAATATAAATTTTAATTTTTTAAATTTAGAAATAATGATAAAATTAGTATAAATTTATAAATTTTAAATAAATTAATTAATTTAGTTAAGTTTAAGGAATTCGGCAAATTATTTTTCACCTGTTTATTAAAAACATGTCCTTTTGTTAAAAATTTAAGGTCTCGCCTGCCCAATGAGTAATTTAATGGCCGCGGTATTTTGACCGTGCTAAGGTAGCATAATCATTAGTTTTTTAATTGAAAGCTGGAATGAAGGGTTGGATGAAAAAATAACTGTCTCAAATTTATTTTATTAGAATTTTATTTTTAAGTTAAAAAGCTTAAATGTTTTTAAAAGACGAGAAGACCCTATAGAGTTTAATAAAAATTATTTATTAAAATTTAGAATTTAATTTTTTATATTAAAATTTTTATTTAATTGGGGTGATTAAAAAATTTAATTAACTTTTTTTTATATTATATATTAATGAATATGTTTTTGATCCTAATTTTTAGATTAAAAGAAAAAATTACCTTAGGGATAACAGCGTAATTTTATTTTAGAGTTCAAATCGAAAATAAAGATTGCGACCTCGATGTTGGATTAAAGTAAATTTTTGGTGTAGAAGCTAAAATATTAAGTCTGTTCGACTTTTAAATCTTTACATGATCTGAGTTTAAACCGGTGTAAGCCAGGTTGGTTTCTATCTTTAAATTTATAATATATTTTAGTACGAAAGGACCAAATATATATAAAATTTATTTGTTTTTGATAAAGATTAATTATTTTGGCAGAAAAAGTGCAATAGATTTAGAATCTTTATATGTAATTTTATTACAAATAATACTTGTATGTATTAGATTTATTATTATTATTTATTTCTTCTTTTATTTTATTAATTAGAGTTATTATTAGCATTGCTTTTTTAACTTTATTAGAACGGAAGGTTTTAGGTTATATTCAAATTCGAAAAGGACCTAATAAGGTAGGATTTATTGGTTTAATTCAACCTTTTAGTGATGCAATTAAATTAATAAGAAAAGAACAAACTTATCCTTTAATATCTAATTTTAATTTATATTATATTTGTCCTATAATAAATTTATTTTTAGCTTTATTTTTATGATTTTGTATACCATTTATTTCTATAAATATTAATTTTAATTTGTCTATTTTATATTTTTTAAGTATCTCTAGGGTTAGAGTTTATACAATTATATTAGCAGGATGATCTTCTAATTCTAATTATTCTTTATTAGGTGCTTTACGTTCTGTTGCTCAAACTATTTCTTATGAAGTAAGATTAGCTTTAATTTTAATATGTTATTTATTTTTAATTTTAAGATTAAATTTAATTGATTTTATTAAATATCAAGAATATGTATGATTTTTTTATTTATTATTTCCATTATGTTTTATATGATTAGTTTCTAGATTAGCTGAAACTAATCGTACCCCTTTTGATTTTGCTGAATCAGAATCTGAACTTGTTTCTGGATTTAATATTGAATATAGAAGAGGGGGATTTGTTATAATTTTTTTAGCTGAATATGGAAATATTTTATTTATAAGTATAATTTGTGTATTTTTATTTATAGGTGCTAATCTTATGGATTTTAGATTTTTTTTAAAATTAACTTTTATTTCATTTTTTTGACTGTGAGTTCGTGGAACTTTACCACGTTATCGATATGATAAATTAATATATTTAGCTTGAAAAAGGTATTTACCTATTTCTTTAAATTATTTACTATTTTTTTGTAGAATAAAAATATTTATTTTTATTCTATTTATTTAGTTAATTAATTTTAGTATAAGTTTATAGAAAATTAATTTCTTTATTATATTTTCAAAATATATACTTATAACAAGTTCATAAACTAATAAAAAATAATTTTATCTCAAATTTTTGTGATTAAAGGATTAATAATATAATATATAAAATATATAATAGTTAATAATTGTCCTGTTAAAATATATGGATCTTCTACAGGACGTGCTCCAATTCATGTTAATAAAATAATAATAGAGAATAATATTCAAAATATTCTTTTATTTAATGGATAGAATTGAGTTCTTAGATATTTTTTTTTATTTGAAAATGGAAGAATATATAAAATTGCAATTGAAAGAACTAAAGCAATAACTCCTCCTAATTTATTAGGAATTGATCGTAAAATTGCATATGCGAATAAAAAATATCATTCTGGTTGAATATGAATAGGAGTTACTAAAGGATTAGCAGGAATAAAATTATCAGGGTCTCCTAATAAATATGGATTTCTTAAGGTTAAAAAAATTAATATGAAAATTAATATAAATATTCCTAATAAATCTTTATATATAAAATAAGGATGGAATGGAATTTTATCAATATCTTTTTTTACTCCGATTGGATTTCTTGATCCAGTTTGATGTAAAAATATTAAATGAATAATTATTAAAGCTAAAATAATAAATGGTAAAATAAAATGAAATGTAAAAAATCGATTTAATGTAGCATTATCTACAGCGAATCCCCCTCAAATTCATTGAACTAATATATTTCCAATATAAGGAATTGCTGATATTAAATTAGTAATAACAGTTGCCCCTCAAAATGATATTTGACCTCAAGGTAAAACATATCCTAAAAATGCTGTTGCTATTGTAATAAAAAAAATAGTTACCCCAATTATTCATGTTTCAATTATAGTATATGAACTATAATAAATTCCTCGTCCAATATGGATATATAGGCAAATAAAAAAGAAAGAAGCTCCATTAGCATGTAAGGTTCGTAATAATCAACCATTGTTTACATCTCGACAAATATGGATTACTCTATTAAATGCTAAATCTACATTTGGACAATAATGTATAGCTAAGAATAATCCTGTAAGAATCTGAATTATTAGACATAATCCTAATAATGATCCAAAATTTCATATATATGAAATATTTCTTGGAGTTGGTAAATTAATTAATGAATTATTAATAATTTTTAATAGTGGTGATTTTTTTCATAATGTAGTTTTCATTAAAATTTTTGTCGTAAAGAACCATAAGAAGATTTTGTTATTTTTACTGCAGCAATTAGAGTAATAAATAAATAACTAATTAATATAATTATAATAAAATATCTTGGGTAATTAAAATATTTTATTAAAGATAAATTATTATAATTTTTGTTAATTATTATTTCTTGTAATTGATTTATGGTATTAAAATAAAAGTTATCGAAAATTAAAATTAATAATATATTTAATAAGAAAATTAATATTATTATTTTAAATAAATTTATATTAAATTTAAATTTTTCATTAGATGCAATTCTAGTTATATAAATAAAAAGAATTAATATTCCTCCAATTATTACTAAAAATAAAATATAAGAATATCAAAAATTATAGTTTATTAATCCTGTAATTAAAGCAGTTATAATTGTTTGAATTAATAATATTAAACCACAAGATAATGGATGTTTTATAAAAATTAATATTAAAGAATTTATTATTAATAAAGGCATTAAAAAAATATCAGATATTAGTTTAATTAAAATATTAATTTTGGAGATTAATGATGGAAAAATTTCTATATCTGAAGTTTTAAAAGTATATACTTATTTTTGGTTTACAAAACCAATATTTTATTTAAATTATTAAAACTTTAATGTTAATATATTTTATATTTTTTATATTTTTTATAGGTTCAATAAGATTTATTTTAAATCGTAAGCATTTATTATTGATATTATTATCTTTAGAATTTATTGTAATTATTATGTATTTAGGATTATTTAATTTTTTAATTAATATAAATTATGAATTTTTTTTTTCTATAATTTTTTTAACAATAAGAGTTTGTGAGGGAGTTTTAGGTTTATCTATTTTAATTTTACTTGTTCGATTATATGGTAATGATTATTTAATAACATTTTCATCTTTATGATAAAATTTTTGATAGCTTTAATTATATTGAATATAATTTCATTTTTTATTGATTTTTGATTATTTTTATGAATTTTATTAATTTTTACTTTTATTTTTATTTTTAATTTTTTAAGTAATTATTTTTGTGAAATTAGTTATTGAATAGGTTGTGATATGTTATCTTTTTCTTTGATTTTGTTAAGTTACTGAATTTGTAGGTTAATAATTTTAGCTAGATTTAAATTATATAAAGATAAATATTATTTTTATTTTTTTAATTTTATATTAAGAAGTCTTTTAATTAGATTATTTATCACTTTTTCTTCATTAAATATTTTTATTTTTTATTTATTTTTTGAGATTAGATTAATTCCTATTATAATTTTGATTATTGGTTGAGGTTATCAACCTGAACGTTTAGAGGCTGGATTTTATTTATTATTTTATACTTTATTTATATCTTTACCTATAATAATTATAGTATTTTATTTATATAATTATTTTGGATCAATAATTTATTTTTTTATGAAAGATTTAGATTCTATTTTTATATATTTATGTATAAATATAGTTTTTTTTGTAAAAATTCCTATATTTTTTTTACATTTATGGCTTCCAAAAGCTCATGTTGAAGCCCCAGTTTCTGGTTCAATAATTTTGGCTGGGATTATATTAAAATTAGGAGGATATGGTCTTTTACGTTTTATAGTAATATTTAAATTATTTTTAAATTCATTAAATATTCTATTTTTAGTAATTTCTTTGTTAGGGGGATTTATTGTTTCTTTAATTTGTTTACGACAAAATGATCTAAAATCTTTAATTGCTTATTCTTCTGTTGCTCATATAGGATTAGCTCTTGCTGGAATTATAACTTTAAATTTTTATGGGTTTTATGGTTGTTTATTTTTAATAATTGCACATGGTCTTTGTTCTTCAGGGTTATTTTGTTGAGTAAATTTAGTTTATGAGCGTACCCATAGTCGAAGTTTATATTTAAATAAGGGGTTATTGAATTTATTACCAAGACTTAGATTATGAAGATTTTTATTATTATCTTCTAATATAGCTGCTCCTCCCTCTTTAAATTTATTGAGAGAGATTATATTAATTAATAGTATCATTCAGTTTAATTGATTGAATATATTAATATTATCATTAATTTCTTTTTTTAGGGCTGCTTATTCTTTATTTTTATTTGCTTATACTCAGCATGGGATATTTTATTCTGGAATTTTTAGTTTTATAAATATTGAAAATCGAGAATTTCTTTTATTATTTTTACATTGAGTCCCATTAAATTTATTATTTATAAAAGTGGATATTTTTTTTTATCTAAATAGTTTAATAAAAATATTGATTTGTGATATCAAAGTTATAATTTTATTTTAGATTATTTGTTATATTTTTTTTTTATTATTTTTAATTAGAAGAATTTTTTGTTTATTATTTTCTATAAATTTGATAGTTATAGATTATTCTTATTTTCTTGAGTTAATTTTCTTTTCTTTAAATAGATTAAATTTTACTTATGTTATTTTATTAGATTGAATATCAATATTATTTTTAAGTTTTGTTATATTTATTTCTTCTATAGTTATTTTTTATAGAGAGGAATATATAATAGGGGATTTAAATAAGAATCGTTTTATTTTTTTAGTTGTTATATTTGTATTTTCTATAATATTTTTAATTATTAGTCCAAATTTAATTAGAATTTTATTAGGTTGGGATGGATTAGGATTAGTTTCTTATTGTTTAGTTATTTATTACCAGAATGTAAAAAGATTTAATGCAGGGATATTAACTGCTTTAACTAATCGAATTGGGGATGTTGCTCTTTTAATATCAATTGCTTGAATATTAAATTATGGGAGATGAAATTTTATTTTTTATTTAGAGATTATAAAGCAAGATTGAATTATAGAGTTAATTAGTTATTTTGTATTTTTGGCAGCTTTAACAAAAAGAGCTCAAATTCCATTTTCTTCTTGACTTCCAGCAGCTATAGCTGCTCCTACTCCGGTCTCTTCTTTAGTACATTCTTCTACTTTAGTAACTGCTGGTGTTTATTTATTAATTCGTTTTAATTTTGCTTTTAATGATACTTTATTATTTATTTTATTATTTATTTCTTCATTAACAATATTTATAGCAGGATTAGGGGCTAATTTTGAGTTTGATTTAAAAAAAATTATTGCTTTATCTACTTTAAGTCAGTTAGGTTTAATAATAAGAATTTTAGCTTTAGGTAGTTTTAAATTAGCTTTTTTTCATTTATTAATTCATGCTTTATTTAAGGCTTTATTATTTATATGTGCTGGTAATATTATTCATAATATAAATAATTGTCAAGATATTCGTTATATAGGGAATTTAATTAATCAATTACCATTAACTTGTTCTTATTTAAATATTTGTAATTGATCTCTATGTGGTCTTCCTTTTATATCTGGATTTTATTCTAAAGATTTAATTGTAGAGTTTATATCAATAGGTTATTTAAATTTTTTTATTTATTTAATTTTTTATATTTCTATTGGTTTAACAGTATCTTATAGATTTCGATTAAGTTATTATACAATAACTGGAAATTTTAATTTTTTATCATTAAATATAATCAAAGATTCTAGATTTTTAATATTAAAAGGAATAAGAGGTTTAATTTTATTTGTTATTATTAGTGGATCTATATTTTCTTGAATAGTTTTTTCATCTCCTATATTTATTTGTTTACCTTTTTTTATAAAAATTATTACTTTAGTAATAGTATTTTTTGGGGGATGAATTGGTTATGAAGTTTCAATATTTAAAATTTCTTATAATTTAATAAGAAATAATTTTCAAACTAAATTTTTAAGTAATATATGAAATATACCAATTCTTTCAACTTTTGGAATAACCTATTTTCCTTTATATTTAGGTATAATTTATTCTAAAATTTTTGATTTAGGTTGATCTGAATATTATGGACCAAAAAATTTATCTTTAACTTTAAAAAATTTAACTTTTATTCAATATTTATCAGTTAATCATATCAAAATTTATTTATTGATATTGATAATTTGATTATTTTTTTTAATTTTTATATTTTATCTAAATAGCTTATAAAGAGCATGATATTGAAGATATTAAGGAAGTTTTAAACTTTTAGATATTTATAAAAAATTATTTATTTTTACATTGAAAATGTAATGTTTTATTTAAACTATATAAATAGAAATAAAAACGATTACGCTTGAAAATTAAGTTAGAAGCTTATTTTTGAATTATTTCCTTAATTGGAGATTATCTCATTAATATCATTAACAGTGATATACCTCGGGTTTGGTTTCAATTAAAAATAAGGATAAATTTATCAAATTTTTAGGTCGAAACTAAATGCAATATTTTTGCTTCTTATTTAAGATAAATTGAAATTCAATATTTTTTAAATGCAAATTAAATGTTATTATTAACTATTATCCTAATTTGTTCAATTTAAGGCTCCTTGATTTCATTCATGATAAAGTCCTAAAATTAAAATTAGAATAAATGTTACTGTTACAATTGTATAGTTTAAAATATTAGATAATTTTAATGTTAAAATTAATGGTATTAGTAATGTAATTTCAACATCAAAAATTAAAAAAATAATTGCAATTAAGAAAAAATGTAAAGAAAATGGTAATCGTGCTCTTGATTTAGGATCAAATCCACATTCAAATGGGCTTCTTTTTTCTCGATCATAAAAAGTTTTTTTAGAGATTAAATTAAGAATAGTTACTAAAATTAAAATAATAAATAAAATTATTATTGCTATATAAATTATTAAGATAATTATTTATACTAAATAGTTAGATTTTTTGATTGGAAGTCAAATATATTTTTTTATATTATATAAATTATCTACCTCATCAATAAATAGAAATATATAAGAATAATCAAACTACATCAACAAAATGTCAATATCAGGCAGCTGCTTCAAACCCAAAATGATGGATTGAGGAAAAATGATTATTAAAATGTCGAATTGTACAAATTAGTAAAAATGTAGATCCAATTAATACATGTAATCCATGGAATCCTGTAGCTATAAAAAATGTTGATCCGTAAATTGAGTCAGAAATAGTAAATGGAGCTTCAAGATATTCAAATAATTGAAATATTGAAAAAATTATTCCAAGAATAACAGTTAAAATTAAGGCTTGTAATGTTTGATAATAATCATTTTCTATTAATCTATGATGGGCTCATGTAACAGTTAGTCCAGAGGTTAATAAAATTAAAGTATTTAATAATGGAATTTCAATTGGATTAAATGATTCAATTCCTTTTGGAGGTCAAATTATTCCAATATCAATATTTGGGGCTAAAGAATTATGAAAAAAGGCTCAAAAAAATGAAATAAAGAAAAAAATTTCTGAAGTAATAAATAAAATTATTCCTCAACGTAAATTTTTTGCTACTTTATTTGTATGTAATCCTTGGAAAGTTCCTTCACGAGTTACATCTCGTCATCATTGATATATAATTAGTGATGTTCTTAAAAGTCCAATTAAAATAAGGTTATTATTGTATAAATGAAATCATTTAATTAATCCTAATATTGTAATTATAGTTCTTAATGCTCCTAGAATTGGTCATGGTCTAATGTCTACTAAATGAAACGGATGATTTTTTGTCATTAATTAACTTCTCTTGAATATAAAGTTCTTAAAACGGCAAATACATATGATTGAATAATTGATACAGCAGTTTCTAAAACTAATAATAAAATTTGAGTAATAATTAATAAATTTACTATTAATAGGGATAGTATTGGTCCAGTATTTCCAAGTAATGTTATTAATAAATGACCTGCAATTATGTTAGCAGATAATCGAATAGCTAGTGTTCCAGGACGAATTAAGTTTCTAATTGTTTCAATACATACTATAAAAGGTATTAGAATACCTGGGGTACCTTGAGGCACTAAATGTGCTAATATGTGAGTAGTATGATTAAATCATCCATAAATTATAAATCTTAATCATAATGGTAAAGCTAAAGTTAATGTTATTCTTATATGTCTTGTTCTTGTAAAGATATATGGAAATAACCCTATAAAATTATTAAATAAAATGATTCTTAATAAAGAAATAAATATAATTGTTCTAATTTTAGAGTTACCAATTAATACTTTAAATTCTTTATTTAAAGTTTCAATAATTTTTATTCATAGTATATTTATTCGTGATGGAATTAATCAAAAGGTTATAGGAATTAAAATTAATCCTATAAAAGTTCTTAATCAGTTTAAAGATATATTAAAATTTGTAGATGGGTCAAATGAAGAAAATAGATTTATTATCATTTTCAATTAANNTTAAAAAATTTTTTGTTAGTTTTAATATTTTTTTTTGTATATAGTACATTGAAATAAATAAGATTATTAAATATGTAAAAAATGATAATAAAAAAGAATATTAGTATTAATCAATTTAAAGGTATTATTTGTGGGATTAAAAATTATTTTTAAAAAATAATTTTAGCTTGACAAGCTAATGTTATAATTTAACTAAATTTTTCATTAGAAATATTCGTTAATATATTATTAAATGATTTAAAATTCCATTGCTTACTTTCGGCCATCTAATGAAATTTCAATTATTTTTAAAATTCATTTAGTAAAGTATGAGGGGGCAATTCTTTCAATTACAATTGGTATGAATCTATGATTTGCTCCACAAATTTCAGAGCATTGTCCATAAAATAAACCAGCTTGATTAATAGAAAATCTGGATTGATTTAATCGTCCAGGTGTTGCATCAATTTTTACTCCTAATGATGGAATTGTTCATGAATGAATAACGTCAGCAGAAGTTACTAAAATTCGAATATTAGATTTAAATGGAGTAGTAATTCGGTTATCTACATCTAATAATCGAAAATTAAAATTATTTTGTTCATTTATTGGAATTATATAGGAATTAAATTCAATATTTTTGAAATCAGAGTATTCGTAAGTTCAATATCATTGATGACCAATTGTTTTGATAGTAATTATAGGATTATTGATTTCATCTAAAATATAAATTAATCGTAATGATGGAATTGCAATAAAAATTAAAGTAATTGTTGGTAAAATTGTTCAAATAATTTCAATTATTTGTCCCTCTAATAGATATCGATGAGTAAATTTATTAAAGATTAATGTAATTATTAATTGTCCTACTAAAATAGTAATAATTAAAAGAATTATAAGGGTATGATCATGAAAATAATTTAATTGTTCTATAATTGGTGAAATTCTGTCTTGAAGTAGAAGGGATTTTCAAGTTGTCATTTCTAAAAAAAGTTTAAGCTTTATATTTGGGGTTTAAGTCCAATGCACTTTAATCTGCCATATTAGAAATTAGCAGATAATATTGGGAGTTCAGAATATCTATGTTCAGCTGGTGGTAAAAATTGTATTCATTCAATTGATGAATTTATATTTAATGACCCTAATCTTTTACGTTTTATATTAAAAGATTCTCATAAAATAAAAATTATAAGTAAAATTCTAATTAATGAGATTAAAGATCCAATTGATGATACTATATTTCATAATGTAAATGTATCTGGATAATCAGAATATCGTCGTGGTATTCCTATTAATCCTAAAAAATGTTGAGGGAAAAATGTTAAATTTACTCCGATAAATATAATAAAAAATTGAATTTTTAATAAAAAGTTATTTAATGTTAATCCAGTGAATAATGGGAATCATTGGACTAATCCTGCTATAATAGCAAATACAGCTCCTATAGATAAAACATAATGAAAATGAGCAACAACATAGTATGTATCATGTAAAATAATGTCAATTGATGAATTAGCTAGAATTACCCCAGTTAAACCTCCTATAGTAAATAGAAAAATAAATCCTAATGATCATAAAGTTACTGGTCTGTAATTAATTACAGTTCCATGGAAAGTTGCTAGTCATCTAAATACTTTAATTCCTGTTGGAACTGCAATAATTATTGTTGCTGATGTAAAATAGGCTCGTGTATCTACGTCTATACCAACTGTAAATATATGATGAGCTCATACAATAAATCCTAATAAACCAATTGCTATTATTGCATAAATTATTCCAAGTGTTCCAAAAGCTTCTTTTTTTCTTCTTTCTTGTCTAACAATATGAGAAATTATTCCAAATCCAGGTAGAATAAGAATATAAACTTCAGGGTGTCCAAAAAATCAAAATAAATGTTGATATAAAATTGGATCTCCTCCACCAGAGGGGTCAAAAAATGATGTATTAAAATTTCGATCAGTTAAAAGTATAGTAATAGCTCCGGCTAAAACTGGTAAGGAAAGAAGGAGTAAGATTGCTGTAATAAGAACAGCTCATACAAAAAGAGGTATTTGATCTAAATTTATACCGTAAGGTCGTATGTTAATAATTGTTGAAATAAAGTTAATAGCACCTAAAATAGATGAAATTCCTGCTAAGTGTAATCTAAAAATTGCTAAATCAACAGAGGCACCTCTATGGGCAATATTAGCAGATAAAGGAGGGTAAACTGTTCATCCTGTTCCAGCACCTCTTTCTACTATTCTTCTTATTAATAACAAAAATAAAGACGGGGGCAATAGTCAAAATCTTATGTTATTTATTCGAGGAAAAGCTATATCAGGAGCTCCAATCATTAATGGGACTAATCAATTTCCAAATCCACCAATTATAATTGGTATTACTATGAAAAAAATTATAATAAATGCATGGGCAGTTACAATTACATTATAAATTTGATCATTACCAATTAGTGAGCCAGGTCTTCCTAATTCTGCACGAATTAGAATTCTTAATGAAGTTCCTACTATACCAGCTCAAATTCCAAAAATAAAATATAATGTTCCAATATCTTTATGATTAGTTGAAAATAATCATTTATTCGATAAAATGGCTGAAGTTTAGGCAATAAATTGTAAATTTATTTATGAATGTAGATTCTTTTATCAAGTCTTATATTCAAAAATGATATTAAATTGCAAATTTAATGGAAAAGTTAATCTTTTAAGGCTTAGAAAAATTTCTATTGTTAACTTTGAAGGTTAAAAGTTTTTTTAACTTAAATCCTTACAAAATATTAAATAGATTAGTGCAAATGAAAATTCCAAATAAATTAATTATATTTAATGTAATTATAAAATAATTATTTATTTTATTAGTTTTAATTAATGTTTCTTGTATAGAGAATGTTAATGTAGAAATTGAAAGTCGAATATAAAAAAATAATGTAATTAGTGTAAAAATAATTAAAATTAATCTTAATATATAGTAATTATTTAAGGTCAGGTTTTGAATTGTTAATCATTTTGGTAAAAATCCTAATAATGGTGGTAAACCACCTAAAGAAAAAAAATTTATAATAAAAATTATTTTAATTAATTTATTTTGTGAAAGTCTTATTAATAATTGTCTAATAAAGTAAATATTTAATGAACTGAATATAAAAATAATATTTAAATTAATTATTGAGTAAATAGAAAAATAAATAAATCAATTTATTTTAAAATTTATTATTCTAGCTAGTATTCATGCAATATGATTAATTGATGAATAAGCTAAAATTTTTCGGAGTCTAGTTTGATTAATTCCTATAATTCCTCTAATTACAGAGGATAAAATAATAATAATTCTTAAAAAATAAAATATATTTAAGTTATATATAAGCAAAATTATTGGGGCTAATTTTTGCCATGTTAATAAAATTAAATTATTTATTCAATTTAAGCCTTCTGCTACTTCAGGGAATCAGGAGTGAAAGGGCGCAGCTCCTATTTTTGTTAGTAATGCAGAATTTATTATTATTATAAATCAGTAATTATGATTAGTTGAAATATATTCAGAAATATATATTGATTCAATAATTGAAAATAAAATAATAATTGAGGCTAAAGTTTGTGTAATGAAATATTTTAATCTTGCTTCAGCTGGATAAATATTTTTATTTGATTTTAAAAGAGGGATAATTCTTAAAAGATTAATTTCAAGTCCTATTCATATTCTAAATCAGGAATAAGCAGAGATTGAAATTATTGTTCTAATAATTAGTGTATTAAAAAATAAAATTTTATATAATTTTCAAATTAAAAAGAAAAGGATTAAAACCTTTATAAGTGGGGTATGAACCCAATAGCTTATTTAGCTTATCTTTTTTATATCTTAGTATATGATGTACTTTAATTTTTGATATTAAAGGAAATAGTTTAATTCTATTAGATATAAAATTATGATAAATTATAAGAGTGTAAAACACATGATTAATTCTATCAAAATTATCCTTTAATCAGGCACCTTATA